TCCGTTTTCTGGGTTTGGAAAAGTGCAGATTTTCAAGAAAGGGAATCTTATGATATGTTGGGAATCTCTTATGATAATCATCCACGTCTGAAACGTATCTTAATGCCTGAAAGTTGGATAGGATGGCCTTTACGTAAGGATTATATTGCCCCTAATTTTTATGAAATACAAGATGCTCATTGAATAATCAGAAACTCATCTTCACTTCTACAACTCCAGATATTCAAAGAATATCTGTACGTTCTTTTTTTTATAGATCAAAGAGCTGAAGTTTCATTCATTTCATATATTATGGATAAGCTAAAAAAAAGAAATTCTAAACTAAATATAAATAAAAAAAAACAATTAAATTTAGAGGGATTCAGTACGATTTGAAATTTTTGAAAGATACTTTTTTCATATGAGCTGAGTCAATAGGATGAAAGAGTTAATGATGCAGAACTATGTACCGCGCACATCACTTAGATGGGGTCCAGAAAAACCCATAAAGTAACAACACAGGGGGAAAAATAAATAGAATATGAAAAGAAAATCGAAAGAAATGAATGCAAGGGGATCAGATTCTATTTGTATTATATCTGAGATGAATCTTGGCTATTCGTACCCCCCAACCCCCCTAGACCAGGCTTGGGGTCTTTCAATTACTTGTAATATAGAAGAAGTAGTACCATTCTTTGTGAACGAGAGGAGACACAGTATGAACAAATAAATAAAAAGAAGAGGCAATAAAATATATTTCTTTTACATACTTTAGATACTCTTTACTCATCTATAAATATTCTATATTTATTAAATATAGACTCTATTTATTAAATAGAAAGGGGTATCTTATCTCTCCAGCCGCCACTTAGATGGATAAATATGTATCATGATCTATACTATTAATGAACATGTATGTCGACCAATTTGTAGAATAGATACTCATACAAATAACCCATGTGCCAGGAACCAGATTTGAACTGGTGACACGAGGATTTTCAGTCCTCTGCTCTACCAGCTGAGCTATCCCGACCATTCACGACGCATCATCCTCATTTTAATAGATGGCTTGGGTCTATGTCAATTAAAAAGACGAAAAGGGGATTACAAAGTGTTATCCAGGCCTTGGTGGAATTTCTTAGATCTTAAAAAAAAAAGACTTTGTAAGTTTCAGTACAGTACGGGCGATAATATGATCATTCCAATTTACAATCGGGGTTACTTGCTCAATGATGTTCATTTGTATGTGTATCATATATACCACAAGGCTTGTGAAAAGAAAAAAATTAATGAATGAGAAACATAATGAACTTTGAACCGATAACGAAATGAGAGTATAGGATAAAAAATTAGGGAATCAACTGGGCCTTTTTGGGGATAGAGGGACTTGAACCCTCACGATTTCTAAAGTCGACGGATTTTCCTCTTACTATAAATTTCATTGTTGTCGATATTGACATGTAGAATGGGACTCTATCTTTATTCTCGTCCGATTAATCCATTTTTCAAAAGATCTATCAGATTACGATGGAGTAAATGATTTGATCAATGAATATTCCATTTTTTTTTTTACTTGGAATCGATTCACAACAATTCTTTCATTTTTCATATAAACATATAAAAAAAAAAAAATTCGGGTCGTCATTAATCATTTGGTTTGGAGATAGTATTTCAGTACGTATACGTATATATAGGTTTATTCTTCATCCTTTCTGGAGTTTCGATGGAAGGATTCCTTTACTAACGCATCGCAGCCAACTCCATTTGTTAGAACAGCTTCCATTGAGTCTCTGCACCTATCCTTTTTTATTATCACTTTCTGAATACTTGTTTGTTTTCAGAAAACAGGATTTGGCTCAGGATTGCCCATTTGTAATTCCAGGGTTTCTCTGAATTTGAAAGTTATCACTTGGTAGGTTTCCATACCAAGGCTCAATCCAATTAAGTCCGTAGCGTCTACCAATTTCGCCATATCCCCACCCTTTTTGTGATTAGGGTCTTGATGCCGCTCTTCTTTATTCGTTTATTTATATTAGGCCGGAACCGTTGAATTCATTAGATAGCAGTTCCATATTGGAAAGCGTTTTCTCCTGTTTGGGTTTATTGTCTATCTTCTTTCATCTCTATCGGTGGTCCAATAAGAAAAGATTCTATCAGTTCCGTATTCGAAATTCAATTCAATATAGATGGATATATACCACATATACCACATGTATATTATGTATACACATATATTATGTATATTATTATATATAATAATGTTATACATAAATATATTATTATATATGCTAATATGCTATGCCCCTATGTTCTATCATTTTTAGCGTGTAATTTTGAATACTTGAACGGTCGATTCGTTTTTTTTTGTCTTAGCTTTCACCTTTCCGAATGAAAATACCAGAATGTTTCATCATGATCGGGATTGCATTTATATGGATTGCACTTTTCTTTTTCATTTTTTTCTTCTCCTTTTCTTAGGGCAGACCCTATATAACAATAACATAAATAACATAAAAAAAAG